TTCGGGGTGATCGCCGCGCGTCCTTCCCATGCTACGTGGCAACGGCGGTGCCCCGAAACAAAGGGGCCACCCAGTCGCGGTCGCTAGGGCAGGGCCGTATCCCGGCATCCCCGCCGGGATACGGGCCGTTTTCCCGCGGCAAGTCATCACCGAAAAGAGGGGCCGGTCTTCGTGCCGGGGTACCCCGATCCGGATGCCATGCAATTTTAGGGAAGCTTTGTTCTTTAAAGAGTTTCTGCGACCGGTGAGAAACCTATCTACAGGACTACTTTCGGGGTTAAAGGAACACCTTTTTGTTTCATATTGAGTCAAAAGAGGTGCGGCCCACTTGGTGTCGGATCAGCTCGACAGGTCACTCAATAGTCTTTCGCGGAGTACCCCTGTTTTAGTGAACCCTGGGAGTTGTCGGCGGCTCGACGATCTGTATTCAAAAGGTTTACCGAGGTGAGGCTTTTGGCAGGGATTCTGTTATTTTTAGGTTTCTCTACTTCGGGTAGCGTAGCTAGGATAGAGTTATCTCCGTCTTTCCTTAGCGCTGGAAGTTCTAGCAATCGGCAGCTAGGCAAACGAAGATTAGATAGCAAATTCATATGAAACTGTACAAGGTTCTGAAAGAACTTGCTTACTTGTTAGAGTTATGAAAACCTCCCAAGTCGTGTTTTGATTGGATCTACGCAATAAATCGTTTCTTTTTTTTTTTCAGGGTGTAAGACTGCTAACCACGCAGTCTTACTACATTATGGACAGCCCCCCCCCCGTCGTGAAGACGGAGTTTTCTCCGTCCCCGCGGATACACCTTTGTCATTCTTTCTAGGTCTAGCTACTCGAACATAGTCCACAACGACTTGACGATCAGCGACGCCAAAAGTCTTATACTCGATGGTCAATTGTTGGGGAAGTAAAAATTGAACTATCCCCATTCCCAGCCCGGGGCTGTGTTAGGTCCACGGACCAGACTAAGAATTCTGTACCATCGACTCCGCCAAGAAGCCAAAATCCTTCACCACTGTAGCGCCCAGGAGTCAGTATACCGACCTTAGACGGCGCCCTATTATGGAGCGCTATCATATCAAAAAGCTTCCACATTAGACCGAAACGGACCAAGTTGGGATCCGTCGATCTAACAAGAAAATCATTCGATACTACAGGGGCATTAAAAAAAAAGTCTATGGTGACATCTGGCGACAGAGCAGTACCGTAGCACTATTTCACATACTTGAGCCACCCCGATACCCACTGACGACGAGTTGAGTATTCCTCGAATTCTTGAACCTTGAAGTGCAAATAGCACTCTTCAGGTGCCAGTTTGAGATCTCGAGGTTTGGAAAACTCCCGAAGGTAGTCAATCCAAGCATAAGGATCGAGAGGGCGACCCCGTCCCAACCACCATTCCATATTACGGCAAGGGGAGGACTTATGCGGCCGATCATACATGGTCTTGAGCCTGCTATATTTATGGCTCAAGTGGTGGTCTATCTTACTAATAGACTTATAATCCATACCACCTATCCTGCACAGGGTTGAAACCAAACCCTGCGTACCGGATACCTATCATTTATAGCCATAAGGCCATAAGGATGATAAAAGTTAGTTAGGGCTTGTGCTGAGGCCGGCGACAAATCGACCGCCAGACCCCGAACACAAAATCTCTTAGCAAACTCCCCAGTCCCAGAATGCGAGATCAACGATTTATGTACAGAAATCTTGGCCTCAAGGAAATCCAGGACCTCCTTGTATTTCTCAGCGACGAGATCGTCACAAATTATGACGTCATCGCCAAGCACTGCGTACTTATCAAAGCGTCGACCAGGATGAACCTGCTGCGCACACCACCACACCACAAAGTGATGAGTGAGTGCGAACAGAGGCCAAGAGGAGTAGTACCCCAGTGGCTGCCCGGTCACAAAGGATACTGATGACCTCTTCTTCTTAACGAAGGGCACATCAAATATGTTTGCACCTAGGGCAGAGTTGACAACTCCCGGCGCGAAACGGCGATCAAACATGTGACACATAACTTCGAACATTAAAGATAACGGCCACCTATCGGTTGCTGACTTAAGATCAAAGCAGTGACAACATGTCGACCCAATTAGACGATCAAGAGGTCGCTGCTGGTTAAAGGTACCGTCCATCGGCAAAGGTCGCAAGACCTTCTGAAGCCAGTCCATGATTGGCTTCAGAAGTCTTTGATTGATGTAATTGGCAATGGCGAATACCCCCCTCTTGGTGCCCTGCTCAATCGTCTGACCTAGACGACCAGTTACAGGCGGAATCTCGAGTTGCTCCGGGTGGGGCAGTGATGGACCAATATATTTTTCGTAATAGTCCAGATCAGAGCCCGAGAACATTTTTTTGTTCTTGTCCCCCGCGAAGCGAACCCGAGATGGCCACAATATGCCAGAGGACCACTGTTCACCGTACGAGTGAATAAACTGTACGAGGAACGCATAAGCCTGACATCTCAAACATCAGGCATGGGAAACAGGACTTATAAGGTCCATGAAACTTGGGCCCAAGTTGAGAGGCTCCTGACTTAAGCTTCTCGTTAGCCTGTGACATAGTTGGAACGGTCTTCCAGGTTGGTTCCCACGACATACCTTGGTATAATAGTATGCGTCGAAACCATGGGATGTACCGGGCTAACAAGGGCACCACATTTTCCTTCATCCGCGATATCGTTGAATAGACACGATGCATGTCCTGAACAGGAGTCACAATCGATGAAAATGTTGTCTTATCAATTAGTTTTGCTAGGAGAATGATCCTATACAAAGAGAAGAAAGATAAGTAACATTTCACCACCTTCGGACCTCCAGATCGGATCATCGACCTATAGAAAGGTGGAATGGTCCGCGGGAGCCCCCGACGAGTCAAAGATATAGGAACCGGTAAAAGAGTCGGTTTATTAGGATCCCCGCCATTTCGCATCTTTTGTTTGCCGATGATTCAATATTATTCTGTTCTGTAAGGCTAACAGGGAGGAAGTAAACTGCGTTAAGGATCTTTTTTCCGGGTCAACTTGTGAATTTTGAGAAGAGTTCTTTGTTTTTTAGTGCCAACTGCCCGAATGCTTTGCGTGATTCCCTGGCACTTTCCCTTCCAATTGTGCGGTTTGGCAAATATCTAGGGAGATTTTCCAAACCTACTAAGGGACGAAAGATACCAAAAGTGGTGATTTACATGTAGTAATGGAACAGCAAAAAAAGAAGGTAAGTTGAATCAGATGATGAGCCGCATAGTTTTTCCTCTCTAAACCACGAGAAAGTAGACTCGATCGTCTTTCTCTCTCCTCTCTTCGTTCAACCCGTGTGGATCCCTAACTTTCCCAACCTTCGGCTTTTAAAGTCACAACACTGCGCCGAATGAAGGTAGTTTAGTTGCTCGACCATTGGGGAGAGGTTTCGAAGTAATGTCGAATTATGATTGAAACCTAGGTTCCTATTCAAATTCCCAGGAAAGTAGACTCTGTTCGATAGTTCCCATCTCTCTCTTTTCGTTCTTAATCGAATGTAACCTCTCGCCCCACCTTTCTATCCAAACTTGAGCTACTCGCGTCGTAAAGCTTATGTCTCTCCTTAAAGTACCGTCTTTCGATGCCTATTTTGATGCTCCAGAAGCCATCTATGCTTTGATCAGATGTTAATAGGTATTCCACACATGGCGGGCGGGGTCGTAGTCATAAAAGGAATACTTCAACCAGCTCAATGGAACGCTCCAACTTAGGTCCTTCTCTCCGGTGCCCAAATCGGCTTAATTGAGGGGCTCCGTATCCGTAGCCTCACTTTATGCACGGTTTACTGACCACCTACCTTTGCTTCGGGACACCAACCTCTGGGAATGAGAATAGTTCCTTTGTCTTTCGAGTCGAATCAATGAGAACAAACGGCAGCCTCTTAGTAAATGGGGAGTCACACACCTTTCTTTCAGAACCTATGGTACTAAAGGGCGAAGTAGCTCGACGTGAAGAAAGAGACTATGAAAGGGGACGAAGTGATGTCCGGCTCTTCGCTTGCTCGCAACAGATGGCATCTCCCCTTATTGATTCTCGTTTCAAGATGAAAAAGGAAAGACAAGAACCTTTAAAAAGAAGTTCGATTTAATGTCTTTTTGACATTGCATTGGTGGATGCTTGCGCCGATCCAATTTCTCTAGGAACTGCTCCGCATCATTTTGAGAAGGATTCGCCCTCGAATCCAAGCCAAGTCCTCTTCTTCAGCCATGGATGATATGGAAACAAGACCAGTAGTAGTAGACATCTCATTAGATAGCCCCACTTCACTGCTTCGCCTTCGGCCCCTTTTCACACGGAACTCTCGCTCGAACACCTTTACTTTCTTCGGTGCCGCCCTTCTTCTCCTGGAGAGAAATAAGCCATTCCAAGCCAACTCACACGACGAGAACAGGATTTTGAACTCAGAAATACCAGAAAACCGGACGGAAACCACCGTGACGGCGGCCCCAGACCAGAACAGAAACCCTTAGTCGCTCACAGGTCGCGTGCAGCGCGTTCTTTTTTTCCTTTTGGCAGTTGAAATCATACTACTTTAAATGGCAAGGGTTGGTAATGACAGAATCGATAGAAGAAAGGTGCCGAGGTCACTAGAAGTATGGTACCGAGGGAGTAGCCTGTTTGCTTTAAGGAGAGGTATTTGTCTTCTTTGTTGGCCTCGGAAGTTCCGCCTCAAGGATTCTCTCTGGATAAGGGCGCATTTGTGTCTCTTATGCGCAGGTCGAATATCGGTTATGAAAGATCGGCCAAGATCTATTATTTGCTTTGCCACACAGCAGACAAGGCTAAGCCGCTAGTAAGACCCGTTCCACTCGTTACACAACCCTCTTTTTCAGAACCTTCTATTGATAGCTTAGTAGAACTATTGGAGCCAGGCAAGTAAACTACCCTTCGTTTCAGCTACTTCGTTGCCTCGAGACAAAGAAACAGCAAGGCAAACCGCCTACATTGAGACTCAACGTATGATAGCTCTTCTACTCTTTGCTGAAGCTATCGTGTCGTATGGATGGATGGGGTGCGTCTGAGCCTATTTCTTCTCTTCTCTATCATTTTTGGCGGATCCTTTCTATCTTTTTGTTTGTTTTGTCATGCCGTAGTCTTTTAAGATTCAACCTGTCAGAAGAAGGCCAGTTGTACCCCTTATATCAATACCAATAGCAGCAGATGCAGCAAGTGAGACGGGAGGCAGTTCGCTCACCCTACCGACTACGAAAGAAAGAATGCTCCTATTTATAGCTACCCAAAACATAACGCCAAACTCACTTGTTCGTGCCTCTGACCAACCAAACTACTCAGATAGAGCTGGCGAGATCAGCTCATTCAGTGGATTTACTTTAGAAAGCCTTGCCAGGCGCTTTAATGCCCCATGTTCTAACCAGGATAGAAAGATAAGGACATCTCAGACCAATTAAACGAATTCCTATTTTTTAGTGTACCGATGGCATGAGAATGAGAAACTGGATGATCCAACTACGGGAAATTCTGTTATTGCTTTCACTGCCTGACTAATACGGATAGGTTGCTCTGCTGGTCTCTATTTTTGGCAAGAAGCTAAGCTGGCCTCCAATTTAGCTGGATTCGCTCACCCTTGCATTAGAACAACTCAGGAGATGTAAAGACTTCCTAACAATTCTCAGCTTCCTGGAAAAGACTACTAAACTTCGACGGTGGCCGAGGCTACGTTCTTTCTTGATCTATCTTTCCTATTATGGATCTTTGTGGGATAGCCCGGCAAAGCGGGTGAAAGGGGGAATTCTGGTTCTTGCACGGGACTTTCTTTCTCCTACGAATCAAGAAGAGTCCTAGACATAGGATATTCTAGTTTTTTTTTGCATGGTCATTTAATTTCTCATAAGGTCTTGGGGAAGCAGTGGAGGGCTGTTAGGGCTGCGAGATCTGGACCTTTGATCTCACACCTTTTCTTTGCAGATGATCTTATTGGGAGGCCTCTAAGCAACAAGCTTCCATCATGAAAAATTGCCTTGATGAATTTTGTAAAGCCTCTGGTCAACAGGTAAACTTTGATAAGTCTAGCCTTTATTGTTCTCCAAATACGGATGATGGTCTTGCTATTGAAATCCGCAATATATGTGGCTCTCCCTTGACTTCTCATTCCTTAGAGTTCCTCTGGTACAATCCAGAGTCACCAAAGCGGGCAGTTGTGGACAAAGTTCAAGCCACTTGGAAAAGTCAGCTCTTATCTATGGCAGGTGGATTGACCTTGATTCAAGCTGTGACATCCGCAGTACCTATCTACACCATGCAGACTGCTAAGCTTCCTGTGGGAACTTGTGAGGACATTAATAAAATCAATAGAAAGGGGGCACTCAATCTAAACCTCATTTGGTTAGATGGGACAAAGTTTGTAGACCTAAGCAGTTTGGGGTCCTGGGATTAAAAAAGCGAGTCACATGAATCAAGCTCTTTTAGCTAAAGCTAGTTGGAGGATCACAAATCAGGACCAAGGGCTTTGGGCTTCAATGTTCAGGAAAAAGTCCTTTTTCGGGACTTGCAGCTTTGATCCTAATGCTGAGTTTCCTTCTGCTTCTTCCAGTACCTGGAAAAGTATTCTCTATGGTTCTGAGGTCTTGCAGCAGGGTTTTTTTTGGAGGGTTGGAAATGGTAGAAGTCTCAGATTTTTTACTTTTTCTGGGTTGGCAGCAGGCTTCTTTTGGAGTTGAATACTATTCCCACTGATTTTTTCAATATGGATGAGTTAGTGGCTGATTATCTCATTGAGGGTCAATGGAATCTTGATAAGCTTAGAGAGGTTGTGAGTACTGATGTGCTATCTCTGATCATGAATACTCCTACAGGTTTTGGAAATGAAATGCAGGATACTTTTTTTTTGGCCCTTCTCCTAATGGCCTTTTTTCTGTCAAGTCTGCCTTCAATTTGTGCATTGATTCTGGTTCCCTATATTTTTATTTTTATAAATGGAGTTTCATTTGGAAGTTAAGAATCCCTCTCTCTACGGTCGAGCTATTTCATCCCTTACTCTAACTCTAACAAGTAAGCAAGTAAACTCCCACCTCAACGAACTCGTGTGGACACTCCTCAGCCCTCAAATACACATTAAGATGTTGACCCGTTTTTCTTTTCTTTGCTGATTCCTCTCAATGAAATTTGCCATGTTGCACTAAGTTACTTACGGATGTATGCATGCAATCCGGGAAGACTTTGGGGTGAACACCCATCCGAACAAGTAGGGTCAATAGTTCAGCATTTAGGCCGTAACATTTAGCGACAAAAAAATCTTTAACCCAACAAGTGCTCTCCGAACCAAGCTAGATAGTCTCCTATCACTAGGCTCACCAACCAACCTGGACTTTGATTCTTATTATTCCTACCAGGATTGTTTCCGGCCATGAGTTCCCATATGACATGACATGAGCGCTCTTGCGTGGGCTGGGCAAATCTTTGAGAAGCTACCTTTCTTACTTAGTGCTTGCGCTAAGGCAATGCAATTGAACCCATTTTTTGGTTTAAGGGCTGCTCGCCCTACCGAAGTACCAAAGGCTTTCGAGGCCCCGACCTAAAAAAAGGCTTTCAGTAGCGCCCTTAGAATCTAAGCCTTTTGAAGCGCCAGTAGTTGTAGCTGTGGGTAGGTAGAACTTTCGTTCTTATCGCTCTGGGTTTCGATCTATATGACCTCCGGGCGGTACAAAGTACACCTCTTCCGTAGAGGCAGGTAGTAACCTAACCTTTAAGAGTCTGTTCAAGGTAGCTTGGAAAAAAGTACTGCCCTTTTCCTTCGCTACTAGGAGAGTCAGCTACTTCTATTAGCGCCGGACCTTGAGTCGAATTGATCGTGTCATGTGCAACGTCCATCAATGATGGTTCATTAATGTCCATCGATTTAGACTCCTTCCCCTTTCCCAACTACGAATAAGATCGAGAGGAGCCCGAGAGCCCCAAAACCAAGAAGGGAAACGGAAGCCTTTCGATTCACTCCCCACTCTCTCTTAAATAAAGCTCGCCCTCGGGCCCTGGGCAGGTCGCCGGGTCTTTCCCTGTTGTTCTGTTACCGCCACGAGAAAGACGCACAGAAGAGGTATGCCCAGCGCGCGGAGGATCCGTTGAGAGGGTAGGGAACTGTATGATCTTTTCCCCTATTGTATTGAATCAATAAAAAAAGAGGTCAGTGCTACGGCCCCCTATTCTTTGATCCAATATTGACCGGGGACGAGTCCCGACTTACATAGGTCCTTAGCGCAAGCACGGAGTAAGCAAGCTACCTTGCTTTGACCTCCCGTAGTGGTCCTTGCTTTTAATAAAGTGGAGCGGGGAAAATTTATCGTACTTGCTCAGTGTGCTCCCCTTTCGTCGAGTGCCCCGCCCGGTTCACTGGGCTGTTGGCCTACCAAGCACTTGCCCGCTGCTCCTGCCGCCCGGCGGAGCGCTCGTTCTCCTTACTGTTCTCTCCGCTGGGGCCCCCCCTCCCATTGCTCGAGCCATAAGCTATGGCAGCTCCAGCTCGCAACCACGGGGGCCCGCCCCGCGAGGCCGGGGGGGGCTCAGCGGTCAGGTTAGCCCTCATTCGAATGGGTCTTTCACTTTTGCCAGATCTAGAGAGATACTACGAGTCCTCCGTCCCAGATTCCATCGCCGCGGCCATCTGGTTCACCGGTACTACCAAAAAGTCTCATGCTTATGTTACTGTTATTGATGTATTATCTTGGACCACGAAGACCCCGGTCGTGCTTCTGGTTTCCATTCCCATCATCATATTGATGATAAATCTCCTCGTGCTCTGCCATAAGAACTTGGAGTCCGTATCATGGTGAAGGTAAGGTAACGCTGTGATTCTTGCTCAAAAAACAGACCGAACGCGTTCGAGTTATTGGCTCGTCCAACCCGGCAGCATTCATGAATCGCTCGTTCAACTGTCCCTCGGAGACACGGGCGAGAAGTACCATGCATGGTTGCCCCCCGTCCTTTCTTTATCTCGGTCCCAAGATACGGCTCAGCCAAAAAACGTGAGCGCCCCTGCGCGAGCCTTATTTTATTAGTAAAGTCAAGCTTTGGCTCCCTAAAGACTAAACTAAAGAAATGGATCAAAAAAAAGGGGGGACTTCTGCAACGGGCTATGCCACCCAAACCAACTGAGAGAAGTCGCATCCGTCCCATCGCAAGCACCAACAATGTCATGATCACATTGGTTTACCCTTTTTTCTTTGGTAGTTCAACGGACGGTCGCCCCTCCAACAAGAAAAGGTATAAATATGGAAACTTCTCTGCCATTTGGATCGGAGAATTTATGGAGGAAATCGGGTTTTAAATTTCCAGAAACCAAACGATTATATAGCCAAAGGGAATACGCCGCGCCTAAAATCATCCCAAGCGCAGCTAATGTGGCTACTAAGCTATTTCTTTGGAAAGCTCCTACTAAGATGGGAAATTCCCCGATAAAGCTGCTAGTACCAGGTGAACTCATATTGGCCAAAGTGGAAGAGAAGGAAATGGTAGAGAGATTCGGCATGGTGCTCACTGAACCTCCGTAATATCTAACAAGTCGAGTCTTATGTCGGTCATATAGAACACCAACACATAGAAAAAGGGCTGAAGGAACCAGTCCATGACTTAACATCGGTAGAATGCTACCTCCAATTCCCTGTATGTTCGATAGAGCCAAAGATCCCCCCCACTGATCGGAGTACGCCGATTACCCCCCGAACCGTACAAGATAGTTACCACCTATCATACGGCTTTCTAACTTCACTTCTTTTTCTAGTCGTTCCGCTCTGTCGATCGATAGTAGTATAAGAGATCTGTAACTCCCCGAAATTTATTAAAGAATGGTTCCTGCTTCCTACCCATAGTTAGCATGTATCTCCCCGGTCATACTTGAGTATCACACCGTAGACCCCCACCCCAACTCTATCTTCCTTATCAGTGAACCGGAAATAGTGCATAGGTACTCTTCAATGCAGCGGGGACGAGACGACGTGACATACTACGATCGCGTATAGAAGTGCTGCCCTTCGGCTCGGCAATATGGAACCTCTCAACAGCTCCCGTTCCTTTATGAGGTCCTATCGGGATAGGTAGGCCCAATCCTTTCCCCCCCTCCCTCCATAAGACCCTATTTATCTTTCCCGAGGGGGAAAGAGAAAGAAGAGAAGAAAGAAAGGAGTGATTCTCTTCTCTTCTTTCATGTGAACGGCCCTTTCTTGTATCGAAAGGTTTTTCGTGCTATACACCACGTTGAGAAAGACCAGCCTCCTATGTACCTTACCATTTTTTTTCCTCGAAAGGGGGTCCTCCTTATGATGCTACGGACGGCTGTCCGAAGTGCAATGGGTAAACTCGGACTCGGATAAATTAGGATTGTGCGCGCCGGGCCCTTTGGGTGTCATATTTTGGCCGAGTTTACCGTACCTCCGGCCCCTTATGTTACGCGACCGTAATATTTTGTTATGTTCCACCGCTGTTACGCCAGAAATAAAAGGTTCCACACGAGCTCCCGTTCTGCGGCGTGGCGGCAGGACCGATAGGGGATTGGCTCCGGGTGTAGATAGGGTAAAATCTGCAGGGGTCACGCAAATACATAGGCCCCTTCCCTTCCCGGATGAATGGGGTGGTTTAGAAGGCGCTTCCGATCTACGGTCCCTCGGCGCGAGGGGTTAGGCAGGTAGTATGGGCCCTCTGACTTCCAGCTATGCGCTGTGCGGCTCCCGCGAAGCGAATGAAGGGAAGCTCGAAGAGCTTACGGGTGAGCTTACGCTTACTCTCAGCCTCTTTGATTGGTAGGCGGGCGGCCTAAGCCCCCTACTTAAGATTACATTCAAACGGGAAATTTTATGTTGTCGTGACGCTTTTGTTAGGCCGACTACTCTACTATAGGCTACTTCTAGCTTCTATAGTGGCCCTTCCATTTTTATGTAGTTATAGTTTGTATTAGTGCCGAATGAACATATCAAACAAAGCCGAGCAGTATAAGCCCTTCTCCGGCCTGGGAAAAGCAACGAACTCTAGAAGCTAGGGCTTTGGACACGAATACTATTCCGTTCTCCGCGGAAACCCGCCTTAGAAGATTGAACGTCGACTTATCTTATTGCCGTTCAATCTAAGACAGCGCCGATAGCTTGTAGTGAACAGCCCCCTTATGAAACCAACCGAAAGCAGCCTTTGCTACTTAAGTACTTAAGGTTTGGACCCCTTGCAACTATGATAGAAAGCCGTTTGCGTGTCCTTTGGACCCTTCGCCCTTAGTTTTGAATCAAAGTAGGTCGCGACTGTTGTATTTCAGTCGGTCGGGTGGCTTATACGACAGCTCCGCTTCCTCGTCTTGCTTCTGGCAAAGCTTCTACTTTGCTTGCTTCTCTCGCGCTTGCTTGCGCGAAGGCTTAAAGTCCTTTTCGCTAGGTCCAAAAGCTTCCGTCAAAGCGAAAGATCTGATCCAACAGAAATCCCGCATATTGAGCGCAGCTGATATGCGGCTACAGCTAGGCGATCATGCCATAAAAAAATTTAATATGTATAAAGGGATCCCCTAGATATACAGACAGAATAGATATTCATGGATAGACAGACATTCCATTAATTCTTAGTTTTGGGGCTGAAAAAGCTCGTCGATCCAAATGAATCATTCTTCTGGTCTCTATTCGCCCCCCGCCCCGAAACTGACCCGCAGCACAGCGCCCATTCGCTTCGCGCGCGGGAAGGCAACGAAGTTCAGTTCATGAGACCGCGGCGGAGTGGAGCAGCCGCGATACGAAGTTCCTTACCTTAGCTGGATCTCGCTGGTGCCACCTAAAGGGTAGGTAGGCGACGGATGTGTGACGTTTGGAGTTGTCGTTCGTGCACCTGTCCCCAATGGAAGAATGAGTGATCCGTTCCCCTGCGGATCATGGCTTTCCCACTTGGTCCCCGATGGCCAGCGGGGGATTCGGTATAGCAACTCACGTTCGTTTGCGCTGCGCGTTCCCGCTGGACTGGACACGTGTTAGCTGTAGGAAGTATGGTTCCGAAAGTGACTTCGGTTTGCCAGTTCAGGCTCAACTCCTCGCTTTACGTTAGCGGACCTACAGGTCGGGTCGGGGCTCTGCGCTCTTTCTTTCTGTGTGGGACGATGCCGGGGAGAGAAGGGAATGCGTCGAGGCGGCGAACAACAACACAACTACATTTTGGCTTTTCCCTCCATGAGGACCGATGGATAAGAGAACTGACTGAGCTGGCCTAAAAAGCGCTTGGGCGTTCTACGTACGATGTAGTAGACTCCATCAGATACATATCTATTTATTTCTGATGGATCAAGAATAGATGGGTGTCTCATCAATAGATAGAAATAGTGGATTTCCCCTTATTATTGATGCATTCCCTCTCTATCCATTCCTACTCTTTCGATCTATCAGAACAGATCAGGCTATCTATCAATCGATTTGAAAATAGCACGTTCATATCGCTTTTCGTTCATTTCCGCCACGCCCGCCATAACATAATAAGAAGCAGGCGAAGCCGCTAGAAGCGAGTTCTTTCAGAACCT